GTGTCATTGACATAAGAGATGTCATTTATAGTCTATCTGTTTCTATATATGGAAAGTTAAGAAATCATCATATAATAATCGAGAAATTGCAATAGAAAAGAAAAAGGGAGGTTTGTGATGATTTTGAAATCTTTTCTACTAGGTAATCTATTATCCTTATGCATGAAGATAATAAATTCGGTCGTTGTGGGCGGACTCTATTATGGATTTCTGACCACATTCTCCATAGGGCCCTCTTCTCTCTTCCTTCTCCGAGCTCGGGTTATGGAAGAAGGAACCGAGAAGGAGGTATCAGCAACAACTGGTTTTATTACGGGACAGCTCATGATGTTCATATCGATCTATTATGCGCCTCTGCATCTAGCATTGGGTAGACCTCATACAATAACTGTCCTAGTTCTACCGTATCTTTTGTTTCATTTCTTCTGGAACAATCACAAAAACTTTTTTTATTATGGATCTACTACCAGAAATTCAATGCGTAATCTCAGCATTCAATGTGTATTCCTGAATAATCTAATTTTTCAATTATTCAACCATTTCATTTTACCAAGTTCAACGTTAGCCAGATTAGTCAACATTTATATGTTTCGATGCAACAACAAGATGTTATTTGTAACAAGTAGTTTTGTTGGTTGGTTAATTGGTCACATTTTATTCATGAAATGGGTTGGATTGGTATTATTCTGGATACGGCAAAATCATTCTATTCGATCTAATAAGTACCTTGTTTCAGAATTGAGAAATTCTATGGCTCGAATCTTTAGTATTCTCTTATTTATCACCTGTGTCTACTATTTAGGCAGAATGCCGTCGCCTATTGTCACTAAGAAACTGAAAGAAACCTCAGAAATGGAAGAAAGGGGAGAAAGTGAGGAAGAAAGCGATGTAGAAACAACTTCCGAAACGAAGGAGACTAAACAGGAACAAGAGGGATCCGCCGAAGAAGACCCTTCCCTTTGTTCGGAAGAACAGGAAGATCCGGAAAAAATAGATGAAACGGAAGAGATCCGAGTGAATGGAAAGGAAAAAACAAAGGGGGAATTCCACTTTCACTTTAAAGAGACATACTATAAAGATAGCCCAGTTTACGAAGATTCTTATCTTGATACCTATCAAGATAATTGGGAATTGGGAAGACTTAAAGAAGAGAAAAATGAAAAGACTTATTTCTGGTTTGAAAAACCTCTTGTGACTTTTCTTTTCGATTATAAACGATGGAATTGTCCATTGCGATATATAAAAAATGATCGGTTTGAAAATGCTGTACGAAATGAAATGTCACAATATTTTTTTTATACATGTCCAAGTAATGGGAAACAAAAAATATCTTTTACATATCCACCTAGTTTATCGACTTTTTCGGAAATGATAGAACGGTCTTTGTACACGACAAAAAAATTATCCCATGGAGACCTGTATAATTATTGGGTTTATACCAATGAACAAAAAAAATAATAAAAATATTGATACATAAAAAAAATATAAGAATAAATAAGACGAGATTCGCCCCCCCCCCATATATCTGATCCCTTCACCTATAAGGGAACTTGTAAGCCCAACTCCATTTGTAATTCCATCAATTATATGTCTATCAAAAAACTGAGTTAGCTCGGTTATTCCTCTTATACCCATGGCTAAAACTCTAGTATAAAAAATATCTATGTAACCACGATTATATGACCAATTGTATATAATACTTTTTATTTGGTCCAAGATAATTCTCTTAGGGCTCCCTTTTACAAATGAATTGATTAAGTCCAAATTCTGGAAAAATGAATAAGCAGACCCATATATAATATATGCTATGAATAACCCGAAAAAGGCTATACTTACTGAAAAAATGGAATTTGTAAAAAATTCATACCAATTCACAGAATAATTCGAATTTGGATGGAAAAGATTTTGGGATGGGGTTAACCATTTCGATAATATATCAGAATCCATTACTCCTTGATCAAAAGAAATTCCTATTGATCCAACGAACAAAGTAAATAGTACCAATACAAGCAGAGGAAATAGCATAGTATTGTCTGATTCGTGAGGATACATGGAAGTATATTTATTTCCAAAGTAAGTACTAAAGTATCTTATCTTATCATTATAAAAAATTGGATATGTACCTTTTGAAAAAAAGTGGACTTTACTATTCATTGTTGATAAAAGTAAATTTTTATTGACTGTTTTTGGTGCTTCTTTTCCCCATAGAGATATTGAATAGAACGAGTTAGTGCTACTGTGATTTTGAAAATAAATGCGCAAATACCCATCAAAGGTAAGTAAATATACCCGAAACATATAAAATGCGGTTAATCCTATTGTGAAATAAGGTATTATTGCAAAAATTGGTGAATATAACCAACTATCATTAAGAATTTCATCTTTGGACCAAAAACAAGCAAGAGGTGGAATACCACAAAGAGAAAGTGTACCTAATAAAAAAGTAGTTCTTGTAATTGGAACATATCTTGTTAAACCACCCATAAGAACCATATTCTGACTTTTTTCTGGTAAATATCCAACAATAGGTTCCATTGAATGAATAATAGATCCAGATCCCAAAAACAATAAAGCTTTAGAATAGGCATGAGTGATCAAATGGAATAAAGCCGCTCGATAAGAACCTATACCTAGAGCTAACATAATATAACCTAATTGAGACATTGTAGAATAAGCTAAACTTCTTTTAATGTCTCTTTGAGCAAGAGAAAAAGTAGCTCCTAATAGTACTGTTATTACACCTATTAAAGAAATGAAATTCATTATATAAGGTATGTCTATGAAAAGAGGAATAAGCCGAGCTACAAGAAAAATTCCTGCTGCTACCATAGTAGCAGCGTGTATAAGGGCCGAGATAGGAGTAGGTCCTTCCATGGCATCAGGTAACCATACGTGGAGGGGGAATTGCGCAGATTTAGCAACTGCACCGACAAATAATAAAGAGGCGCACAAAGTAGCAAATAAGGAGCTGACCCCATTATTATGGATCAAGTTATTAGCTATTTCGAACAAATCCCGAAATTCCAAACTACCTGTTATCCAATAAAGACCTAAGATTCCTAATAATAAACCAAAATCTCCTACACGATTAGTTACAAAAGCTTTTTGACAAGCACTTGCGGCAATCGGTCGTGTGAACCAAAACCCTATTAATAAATAGGAACACATTCCCACTAGTTCCCAAAAAATATGAATTTGTATCAAATTAGAACTAGTAACTAATCCCAACATGGAAGTATTGGAAAAACTCATATAAGCAAAAAATCTCAAATATCCTTGGTCGTGAGACATATAATTGTCACTATAAATAAGAATCATGACTCCAACAGTAGTAATTAGTATTGACATAATAGAAGTAAGTGGATCGATCAAATATCCAAACTCTAAGGAAAAATCAATATCTATGGTCCAAGACCATAGATATTGATAAATAAAACTTCCATTTATTTGTTGAATAGACAGATTGGCCGAAAATCCCATAGCTACACTTAACAGAAAAATACTAGAAAAAGCCCATATACGACGAATATTTTTTGTTGCTGTCGGAATAAGTATAAGTCCAAATCCTATTGACATAGTAACTGTAAGTGGAAGAAAAGGTATTATCCATGCATATTGATATGTATGTTCCATAAGAAAACAAACAAATTGAGATTTTTTTTATATTTTATAATTAATAATTGTTTCCGATTCACCAATTCTTATCTCTTTCGAAAAGAATAAACAATAATAATGAAAAAAAATGTAATATTAATATATATATTAATATATATATATTATTTGTTATTTTATGTTAAATGTTAAATTATGTTAAATGTTGAAAGTTRAAAAAAAAACTATTATTCACAGAATAAAGTATAGATAATGATTAAAAAAAAGGATCTATTCCGAACAATACATGTCTTTCACATACAACGATAAATAAAAATGAGTAACCCTTTTTTGAATGGCAGTTCCAAAAAAATGTATTTCTATGTCAAAAAAACATATTCGTAGGAATATTTGGAAGAAAAAAGGATATTTAACTGCAGTAAAAGCTTTTTCTTTAGCGAAATCGGTTTCTACCGGACATTCAAAAAGTTTTTTTGTGCGACAAACAAATAATAAAGTCTTGAGATAATCGGAATTGACATAGCCCGAAGAACTGAAAATTTTTTAAGATGAACGATTCACATTAATTAATGTATTGAACTACTCAATATTAGTTATAACTAGCTGCGGTATATAAGAGTTTTCTGTATATTGGGTTCTTATTCTTATTAAGAATAGTATTTTTTCCCTATCCATTAACTATTCACAATAGAAAATCTTAATCCTATTTTTCTATTGTGAATAGTACAATTGCCATAGAAATTTAAACTCTTTTTTTTTAATGGATTTAGTGATGAAATTGTAATACATATGAGATCTTAGTTATTTGATTTTTTTTATTGAAAAAAAAAATAGAAAGAAAAAGGACAATTCTTAATTCTATACCTCGACTGAGAGCAAAACTATCGAAATTTCAACTGTATCGGGGGAACTTAGTTTATAGTACGTGAAAGTTGATTGTTAAAACTGAACTAGGACGATACTAACTAAGGATTATTTTATTGAATGAAGATTCAAATATGAATTTAAACGAGTCTTTTTTCATCGATTCTAATGTTTCCTAGACTATATTGAATCCTTGATTCTTGACGATTCAACATGAATTGGATATTATTATTTCAAGTAAGCCGCCATGGTGAAATCGGTAGACACGCTGCTCTTAGGAAGCAGTGCTAGAGCATCTCGGTTCGAGTCCGAGTGGCGGCATCCTCTAAAAGAGACACAATGTATCCTATAATGTATTGTATTCAATTTCCGATTTCAATTCTGTAATGGGACACTTTTTTTATGATATTTGTGACTTTAGAACATATATTAACTCATATCTCTTTTTCGATCATTTCAATTGTGATTACGATTTATTTCATGAACTTATTAGTCTACGAAATCGTAGGATTACGTGATTCATCGGAAAAAGGGATGATAGCCACCTTTTTCTCTATAACAGGATTATTAATTTCTCGTTGGATTTCTTCGGGACATTTTCCGTTAAGTAATTTATACGAGTCATTAATCTTCCTTTCATGTAGTTTATTTATTATTCATATAATTTCCAAGAAATTGAACCATAAAAATGATTTAAGCATAATAACTACTCCAAGTACTATTTTTACTCAAGGCTTCGCTACGTCGGGTCTTTCAACTGAAATGCATCAATCCGCAATATTAGTACCTGCTCTACAATCTCAGTGGTTAATGATGCACGTAAGTATGATGTTATTGAGCTATGCAGCTCTTTTATGCGGATCGTTATTATCAATTGCTCTTCTAATCATTACATTTCGAAACAACATAAATTTTTTTTGTAAAAGCAATAATTTCTTAATTAGACCATTTTTCTTTGGTGAGATTAAATACTTGAATGAAAAAAGAAGAAGCGTTTTTAAAAACCCTTCTTTTCTTTCATTTCGAAATTATTACAAATATCAATTGACTCAGCGTTTGGATTATTGGAGTTATCGTATGATTAGTTTAGGGTTTACCTTTTTAACCATAGGCATTCTATGTGGAGCAGTATGGGCCAATGAAGCATGGGGATCTTATTGGAGTTGGGATCCGAAGGAAACTTGGGCATTTATTACTTGGACCATATTCGCGATTTATTTACATACTAGAACAAATCAAAGTTTACAAGGTACGAATTCGGCACTTATAGCTTCTATAGGATTTTTTATAATTTGGATATGCTATTTTGGGGTCAATCTATTAGGAATAGGTTTACATAGTTATGGTTCATTCACATTAACATCTAATTGAATAAGCTACATGAAAAATACATAAGAATATCGTCCCATATATAACGAAAGTTTGCTTGTTCGAGTTTTTGTTTTGACAACCTGTCAAAACAAAAACTCGAAATGCATCTCATTACAATTCTAATTCACTTTATTTTTTTGCATTGTACAGCGAACGATTTTAAAATTTTTTTAAAATTAAAGAATTAAATTATAAGACTTTTTGTCTCATTAATGAAACACTATCTATAAAAGTAATTAGATAGGATAGCTTGTACCCTGTCAACTGATAACGAGAGAACGAAATCGGGATAAATACCAATCCCTATTATGGGTAGAAAGATACAAATTGAAACAAATAGTTCTCGTGGTCCAGAATCCAAAAAATTAGAGTGTGGAACATTGAATAGTTTGTATCCATAGAACATCTGACGTGACATAGATAATAAATAAATAGGAGTTAATATCACTCCAATTGCCATTACAAAAGTAATTAGTATTTTTGGCATTAAAAGATATTTTGGACTAGTAATTATTCCAAAAAATACTACTGATTCCGCAACAAAACCACTCATTCCTGGCAATGCAAGAGAAGCCATCGAGAAACTACTGAACATGGTAAATATTTTTGGCATTGGGATGGATATCCCTCCCATTTCGTCGAGATAAACAAGACGTATTCTATCACAACTCGTTCCCGCCAAGAAAAAAAGTGCAGCACCAATAAATCCATGAGAGAGTATTTGTAAAATGGCTCCATTGAGTCCCATGTCGGTTATAGAACCAATTCCTATAATTGTAAAACCCATGTGAGATACAGAGGAATAGGCTATTCTCTTTTTAAAATTGCGTTGACCGAGAGAAATTAAAGCTGCATAGATTATTTGCATCGTTCCAACTATTACCAACCAGGGAGAAAATATAGAATGAGCGTGGGGTAATAATTCCATATTGATCCGAATCAATCCATATGCTCCCATTTTTAATAAGATTCCAGCTAGAAGCATACATGTACTGTAATGTGCTTCTCCATGGGTATTTGGTAACCATGTATGCAGGGGTATAATCGGCGATTTGACAGCATAAGCAATAAAGAAACCAAAATATAATATTATTTCCAATGCCACAGGATATGATTGATTAGCTAATCTTTCAAAATCTAATGTTGGTTCATTGGAACCATATAAACCCATACCTAGAACTCCTATTAAGAGAAAAATAGAACCCCCTGCTGTGTACAAAATAAACTTTGTAGCCGAGTAGAGACGTTTTTTTCCTCCCCACATGGATAAAAGTAAGTAAACAGGAATTAATTCTAACTCCCACATGATGAAAAAAAGTAAAAGGTCTCGAGAAGAAAATGATCCTATTTGACCGCTGTACATTGCTAACATCAGGAAATAGAACAATCGCGAATTTCGCGTAACTGGCCAAGCTGCTAAAGTAGCTAAAGTAGTGATAAATCCTGTCAGTAAAATGGGTCCTATGGAAAGTCCATCGATTCCCAGTCTCCAGTGAAAATCAAAAATATCTATCCATTTATAATCTTCTTCCAATTGGATTAATGGATCGTCCAATTGGAAATGATAACAGAATGCATAGGTTGTTAGAAGGAGTTCTAATAAGCATATACAAATAGTATACCATCTAAACATCTTATTTCCTCTATGAGGAAAAAAGAAAATTGAAGAACCCGCGAATATCGGCAAAACTACAAGTATTGTTAACCAAGGAAAATAACTCGTGATAAAGACAAGATATGTTTTGACCAGAAAAACCCGTGCTCGAAATAATAAATTTTATCGAGTACGGGTTTTTGTCGGTAAAGAGGAATCAAATGATTCAAGTGGAGTTTTTTGTAACGTATCAATAAGATAGACCCATGCTGCGAGTTGTTTCATCACATAAATAAACACGGATACTCAAAAAATCTGTTGGGCAGGCGGATTCACATCTCTTACAACCTACACAGTCTTCGGTTCTTGGTGCGGAAGCAATTTGCTTAGCTTTACATCCGTCCCAAGGTATCATTTCCAATACATCTGTGGGGCAGGCTCGTACACATTGAGTACACCCTATACATGTATCATAAATTTTTACTGAATGTGACATTGGATCTATAAATTCAAGTTTTGAGCATAAAAAATTTTCGATCTGGTAAAATTAGTAGTAAATGAATCATACATTTATATTGTAGACACCAGACGAAGCGGTGGTTTATCAAAATTTTAAGAATCAATATATTTCTAAACCTGTTCATGAGAAAAGTCCAAGAGACTTTGATTTCTCTTTCAACAACCATGATCATGCGAGTTGCACATGTGAATTCAAATTGACCAACAAATTGGTCAATATTTCAATATTAATTCAAAGTATTTATTCAATATGAAAATATTTATTATTCAATAGTAAATTAATTCAATACTAAAAATATATATATATTTTATATATTTATAATAATATAATAATCAAAATCAAAATAATAATAAATCAAAATAATAATAAAATAATAATAATAAATAAGTATATTAATTATTATTTTATTATTATATAATGATATGATAATTATAATAAAATAATTAATAATAACATATTAATTCTAATAAAAACACATTAATTCTAATAATAACATATTAATTCTAATAAAATTAGATTAGAATAAATTTATATTATATTAAAATTTTAATATAATATCTAATAGATTAATATTCTATGTGATATTATGTATCTTATGATCATAACTAATTATTCAACAAATTCGATTGATTGATACGCGTTGATTTTCTGTTACGATGGATTGATGAAACAATAGCTAGCCCAATAGCTGCTTCAGCAGCCGCAACAGCTATAACAAAGATTGAGAAAATGTCGCCTTTTAATTGGCGACTATCAAATATATCAGAAAATGTTACGAGATTGATATTAACCGAATTGAGTATAAGCTCAAGACACATAAGTGCTCTAACCATCTTTCGACTTGTGATCAATCCATAGATACCGATAGAGAATAAATAGACACTCAAAAAAAGTACATGCTCGAACATCATTGACTAACTCCTTATCAATCTCGATTCATTTTAATATGAACAACAATTCAACCGATTCGATTGATTAGAATAGAACGATTACAGAATAAAAGAAGGTATTGGCAATAGATAGGTTTAATTAAAAATCTTATAAAAACCTTAAACCTTTCCATTTATTTTATTTATTTAGAATTTATAAATCTTAGAATTTCAATCTTAGAATTTCATTCTAAGTATTTGTTATTGACGAGCCATAGTAATTGCACCTATCAAGGAAACTAAAAGAATTATGGAAATGAGTTCAAACGGAAGATAAAAATCTGTTGATAAATGAATACCAATTTGTTGAATGTTACTTATTAGGTCCTGTTCTATAATCTGGCTTGATCTTGTAGTCCAAAAAATTCCGTACCATGACGTATCTGGGATAATAGTAATTAGTGAAAAAAGAATACTTGTACAAACCAGTGAAGTGACCCCATCTCCAATGGTCCAAAAATAGGAATCATTGGAATATTCTGAACCATTCATGAACATTACAGCAAATATGATTAAGACATTTATAGCTCCAACATAAATAAGGAGCTGTGCGGCAGCTACAAAATAGGAATTCGATAGAATATAGAATAAGGATATACAAACAAGAACCAATCCCAACGAAAAGGCAGAAAAAATGGGATTGGTAAGTAATACTACTCCCAGACCTCCTAATACAAGAACTGATCCAAAAAATACTACAAGAATATCATGTATTGGTCCGGGTAAATCCATTATTAAAATAATAAATTAATAAATAAGTCGAAATATTTCATGACCTTACTGAATGGTCCAGGAAAGGAAAAGGGGGTTGCCCCATTTTTTTCTTGTCTTGTATATGATACATTCCTAATTGAATTAAAACTTTTTTTTTATATGGATTAATGTAGATATAGATAAAATTATCGAGAAAAGAGTAATGGGGATTGTATATTTCGAAATCATCACGAAAAATATATTCTCAGTTTAAATCAAAGAATAATTCTCAACAATCAATAATTATTAGTTATTATTTGTAGTTACTGACCAAACAAAATAAAAAAGCTTGGGTCTTTTATATCAAAACAAAATTTTAGTAATTGGTAATCGTTCTTGAATCAAAAGGTTTATCTTTGTCTATTTTGATTTGAGTCGAATTCATAACTGTTTGAATTGTATAATCTCCAATTATTGACATTGGTAACCGACCCAAAGCAATTTGATTATAATTCAATTCGTGACGATCAGAAGTGGAAAGTTCATATTCTTCAGTCATTGATAAACAGTTTGTTGGACAATACTCGACACAATTACCACAAAATATACAGACCCCAAAATCAATACTATAATTAAGCAATTGTTTTTTTTTAATATCTCTTTCAAATCTCCAATCTACAACGGGTAGATCTATCGGGCATACACGAACACATACTTCACAAGCAATACATTTATCAAATTCAAAGTGGATTCGACCACGGAAACGCTCTGATGTGATCGATTTTTCATAAGGATATTGAATAGTTATAGGTAAACGATTTGTGTGGGATAAGGTAATTACGAAACTTTGACCAATATACCTTGCAGCTCGTATTGTTTGTTGACTATAATTCACGAACCCAGTCACCATAGAAAACATATTGTAAATATCCAGGAATAAATTGATGTTTCTTTCTCTTGTTTGAAAGAGGTTATGAATCTGGAATATCGTTATCGTATTTTCTTATTTATAGTGAAACAAGTTGGGAAGAAGTTGTCAATAATAGATTACCTAAAGAAATAGGTAAAAGAAATTTCCATCCAAGATTTAATAGCTGGTCCATTCTTATCCTAGGCAAAGTCCACCTTGTTGTGATAGGAATGAACAGAAACAAATAAGCTTTAGCTAATGTAATAAAGATACCAATTGTAATTCCAAAAACTCCGGCCATTTTATTTATTCCGAAAAGTTCAGGAATAGATATGTACGGAATAGAAAAATTCCACCCACCTAAGTAAAGAACTGTTACAAATAATGAAGAAAGTAATAGATTTAGGTAAGAAGCAATATAAAATAAACCGAATTTGATACCTGAATATTCGGTTTGATAACCTGCTACTAATTCCTCCTCTGCTTCCGGTAAATCAAATGGCAATCTCTCACATTCGGCTAGAGAAGAAATTAGAAAAACAATAAACCCTATAGGTTGACGCCACAGATTCCACCCCCAAAAACCATATTTTGACTGTGCTTCAACTATATCAACTGTACTTGAACTATTAGATAATCATAGTCGATAATAACATCACTGTTCCCATCGCTATTACAAAACCGTACATGAAACTTCAGCTTCATACGGCTCCTCTATGGCCACAAATAAATGTAAGGACTGGTTCGGTATTTTCAGCCTCTTTGGAGGATAGATCGAATAAAGATACATCGGAGAGTCCCAGTCCCAAATTAGACCAATGGAATTCTGTCCGCTAGAATAAGAAAAAAAGTGCTTCCGAATTGATCTCATCCTTATAATGATAATTTTTCTTTGTTCGGTAATAACTTAATCTTTCAATAAAATATTCGTTATCAATATATATATACATTAGTTCATGAATAATGATAAGAATTCCGTATGTATGAATACGGATATAGGAAAGAAAGAATAATTTTTATTTTATAAAAATTTTTATTCATTCATTCGATTATTGCATCCCATTTCTTTTGTTCCTGTTCTTCTGTCTCAGAAGAAGGTATTTAGAAAAAAATAAAGGATTAATTCGTTCTTGATAGTCATTTCTTTAATCAGTGAATAGGAGCATACTCGAGATCGGAATCGTAGGGAGATACTTCTTGATCATTTCTACCAACTTAAAGCCCTTATTATGATTCGTTTTATGCAGAAATATCTCTTTTTTTGATACCTTACATTATCCCCATTACTAATCCTTTGTGTACCTTGGTGTTCCTAACTGTCCACCGATTTTTGATTGATCCCCGGTATGTTAATACATACAAGGCAGTAGTGGAAACTCCATACAGTTGATCTTTTGCACCCGCTTCAAGATATGATGACTAATCAAAGAATCTCAATCTTGGGGTAAACAGTTTACGCTGCTTATGTTTACTTTAATTTCATTCTTGTACATAGGGAATGAGATTTTCTCTTCTTACTGCAAATTTATAAGCTGTTTTGTTTCACTCATATAACTATCTGGTTTAACTCATCGATGAATAAAAAAAATATCTATTCAATACATTCAACCTCTTTTCTTTATTTATTTCTAGGAAAGAGGTAAAAGTTCATGTTCCAACGAATCACACGTAGAGATATTGATAACACACATAGAGTTAATGGTATTTCATAACTAATAGATTGAGCAGCAGCTCGTAAACCACCTGAAAAAGAATATTTATTATTCGATCCATATCCTGACATAAGAAGCCCAATAGGGGCGATACTTGAAATGGCGATCCATAAAAAAACACCTATACTGAGATCACCTAAAACAAGGCGGTATCCAAAAGGAATTACTAAATAACTTAGTAGAATTGATATGACCGCTATAGACGGTCCGACACTAAACAAACGAATATCTCCTCTAGATGGGAGTAGGTCCTCCTTAAAAAGTAATTTAGTCCCATCTGCTAGAGCTTGAAGAATTCCCAACGGACCAGCATATTCAGGCCCAATACGTTGTTGTATCGTTGCAGATATTTCTCTTTCTAACCACACAATTACTAGTACCCCTATTATGATTCCAAATATAAGGGTAAAAATGGATACAAACATCCATATGAATCCATAGATTTCTTTTATGGATTCCGATGTAGAAAAAGAATTGATAGCTTGTACTTCTGTCGTATCAATTATCATTTCAACGATCAACTTCTCCCATAATGATATCTATACTACCTAGTATCGTCATGATATCAGCCAATTTCATTCTTTTAACTAGCTGAGGAAGAATTTGCAAATTGATGAAACCGGGTGGACGAATTTTCCATCTCCAGGGGAAAATGCTATTATCCCCTATCAAATAAATTCCTAATTCTCCTTTTGGGGCTTCTACTCTGACATAAAGTTCTTGTTTCGACAATTCAAAATTGGGTGAAGGTTTTTTACTAATAAATCTATATTCAAAATCATTCCATTCGGAATTTTTTGCTCTATCAAAGCGTCGGACTTCTAAATTCTCATAGGGACCTCCAGGAATTCCTTCTAGAGCCTGTTGAATAATTTTTACAGATTCCCCCATTTCACCTATTCGTACTAAATAACGAGCTAATGAATCTCCTTCTTTTTGCCATTGGACTTCCCAATCGAATTCATTGTAACACTCATAATGATCAACCTTACGAAGATCCCATTGGATTCCAGAAGCTCGTAACATTGGTCCTGATAAACCCCAATTTATTGCTTCCTCTCCACCAATAATGCCCACTCTTTCAACTCGTTCCAAAAAAATGGGATTCCGTGTAATAAGTTTTTGATATTCAACAACTCCTGTTAAAGAATAATCGCAGAAATCCAAACATTTATCTATCCAGCCATGAGGTAGATCAGCAGCTACTCCTCCGATGCGGAAATAATTATGCATCATTCGCATACCTGTGGCGGCTTCGAATAGGTCATATAACAATTCTCTCTCTCTGAAAATATAGAAAAAAGGAGTCTGTGCACCGATATCTGCCATAAAAGGTCCAAGCCATAACAAATGAGAAGCTATACGGCTCAGCTCCAGCATAATTACTCTGATATAACTGGCTCTCTGAGGTACTTGAACATTTTCCAATTGTTCTGGTGCATTTACCGTTATTGCCTCTGTGAACATAGTAGCTAAATAATCCCAACGTGTTACATAAGGAAGATATTGTATAATTGTTCGGTTTTCTGCTATTTTTTCCATTCCTCTGTGTAAATATCCCAATATGGGTTCGCAATCAATAACATCTTCACCATCGAGAGTAACGATCAGTCGAAGAACACCATGCATTGATGGGTGGTGAGGGCCCATATTGACTATCATGAGATCTTTTCTTGTAGCCGGTATAGTCATATTTTTTCTTCCTTAATTCATTATTCCACGAATTCCTCAAAACGAGATTCATCAAAATGAAAAATCTAATAAAATAACTATTAAAAAAAAATTCAAACGATTAAATTAACGAGTTTTTGGTTCCCGAATATCCAACTGATCCATTAATTTCTTATAACGGACTCTATTTTTCTTTGACAAATAAGCCAGGAGCCGTTGACGTTTTCCCAGAATTATTCGTAGACCTCTTTGGGATAAAAAATCTCTTTTGTGCAATTCCAAATGGGAAGTAAGTCTACGTATCTTACTGGTGAAACTTAATACTTGAAATTCAACAGAACCCTTGTTTTCTTCTTTTTCTTCTTGTGAAATAACTGAGATGAATGAATTTTTGATCATAAAAAAATTTTTCTATCTTTTTTTCTTTCCCATGGATTTATTTTACTTTACCGAATCGATCAGGAAAAATCAAAATAATAATCTTTATGCCAGTTATTTTAATCTAGTACACACAAAAATTTTGATTTTTTCCTATTTTTTTCTATTCTATCCAAATCAAATTGAAAATTTGATTTGGATAGAATAGAAAAGAAAGAGAAAATACATTTCTACATTCATGGAAGAGAATGATTTCTTTGTACCTAAAAGGATTCTGCCGATTTCGTCCTAGATCCAATTGAGTTGATACGCCATTAAATCCGTGTCATGTACCAGAATGTAATACAGCGTATATGTATATCTTTCGGCTTTCATCTACCGAAAAATATCACAGATATATAGGAAATATACAATTAACAAATTCTGAATCGTGGATACATATATATCCTCGACATACTGAAACGACTGCCATTATTGGTATTAAACCAATAGCGATTCATACAAGCTAAATCTTCTAATCGGTAATTGGGCCAAAGAAACAATTTGCATTTAATAAATTTATTTGTATCTGTATTAGTATTAAAATGCTTGTCCTCATTCAAAAATTTTCCAGAGTTTCTTATGTTGCTTTTTTCATTGCAAAATACTAGATTTCTATCCACAAAATTCCAATTACGAGAATTAAAACAAATTAGAATTCTCAATTCTCTACGACGTCTAGGAGATAGAATATTTTCAGGAACAAAGAAATCATAATTACTTTTGTCTCCATTCACAAGCATATTGCCGTGTCTTGCAACGGATTTATCAAAATTATTCTTATCAACATATCTTTTTTTTATACATTTTCTGTTAGTTTGGTGCTTCATTTTATCGATCAATGAAATACCTAGGGTTTGATATATAATAAATTTTCCATCCCTTTTTATAGATAAACGAATCGGTTCGACAATAAATATTCCTTTTTTTATCAATCCTGTAAGAGCTGGATCTTTATGAATTAGCATTCCATCCATATTTATCTCTCCTCTTTGAATCGAGGATATAGCAATTTTACTTGGATTTATCGGTCTAAGTAGGTGACAATATACCTTGATATTATCGATCATTCCTTGATTCAAGGAGTCATCCCATCTTAATTGAAAAAGGAAATATTTTTTCAGGAAGAAATTGAATTCTGTTTCCTTCTTTTTCTTGGATTGTTTTTCCTTTTTACCTTTTTTAATGTCTGATCTCGCGTAATTGTCTTCAACATTTTTTTTTTTGTTTTGTTTTCGTAGATCTGATCCAAGATTTTCTTGTCCCTGTTGTTCGTTTTTTTCTTGGTTGGAATTTTCTAATTTAAGATATTCTTTTTGATTAGGTGATATCTGAAGATTTTTTTTTTTATTTTGATTTATGTTGATGCTTTTATTTTGACTAATATTTTCATAGAAATCAAAATAAAAAAGAAGAAATTTGATTGGTATGATCCATGGTTTAATCCTATATGCATCAAAGAGTGGCACAAATTCTGGGAGGAACCAGGGTTCTAGATTTGATATGGTACGATAAACCTTTTCTCGATTCATTCCCATCCAATCAAAAAAGTGTTTTTTTTGATTGGATGGTTTAATTCCTTGATGAATTGTCTTAGAAAAAATATCTTTTCTAAGACAAATATGGAGAATTCTACAATCAAAATATTTTCTATCCAGATTTTTATGTGTAGCAATAATATATTCCTTTTCTAGATAATTACTAATAGGTATACTTACCAATACATAAAATGATTCGGGTTTCAGTGTATTGAAATTGTATGGAATTTCTTGGTCTCCTTTTACTTGTAATGTTGATTCATAAATATATGAGTCCTTCCTATTCCCATAATTCATATATTTATGTGATAAAAGATAATATCTGTAGTGTTTTTTAAATTTTTCTTTTTGACTCGTCAATGAATCCACTGCCATCGCATAGTAATTTTGCTTCATGTAATGAATTAATTGGTCTTTTTCTTTTTTATGTGAATCAAATTTAATTGAGTTTTTATTTTGAATCATAGAACGTTGGTTGATTCTATTTCGCCATTTTTGAGGTACTAATCGAGACCATTTTGTCTGAGATAAATTGTATTGATAATGGCCCTTTAACCAGTTTTTCCATTCATTTTTTCCAGACTTATAAATTTTCTTTTGCTTTGATTTGGAATCAAATATTCCTCGTGTCATACAATAATCCTTGATTTTATCCTTAATAAAAGAATGGGTCCTGGTATATTGAAGTACAGATCTCAAGTGATACTTGTTAAGTAATTGGGTTTGTGATAATTTGTAAAATACATATGCTTGGGACAAGGAGGATAAATCATAATTATAATAATAATAAATATTTGAATTATTATTACTGATATTAGTATTAGAAAACGATTTTTTTATAGTCGAAATAAAGTTCATTGTATTTTGATCTGTTTCATCAATTCCTTCTCGATTTGTTTCATCGTTGTAAATCGATTTTGTGATAATTTTTTTTATTGATTCAAGGAAAAGTTGTGCATTGATCCTAAAAATAGTAATCATACGTAGAAAGATATCTATGTATATTTTTTCAATGAATGATTTCATAAAATAATTTAATTTACGTATAAATCGGATCTTTTTTCTTTTAAATATCTGCAAAATATGTTTCTGTGATTCCGATTTTTTATCATCACAAGTTAGAACTCTTTTTTTCTTGTCTTTTGTAATTCGTTCTAGTTCTATTTGATTCCTGATTGTGACTGTCCTATCAGCAAGATCCTTTATTTTTTTTTCTATGAGTGAGTAATTTGCCCAATTCATGGATCGAATTCGAATGGTTGATTCGCGAATAATCTTATTATTTATTTTAGAATCTCTTACATTTTCATTCGGTTTATATACTTTTACCTTCCTCAATTCAAATAAGAAAATGGGGTTTACTTTTTCAAGTTCCTTCATTTTTTGTTTTATAACTAGAACCATTTTGATAACCCATCTTTTTTTTTCTTTAAAAACTTTTAGAACTTTTACTTTTCTAATTTTTTTTTTGAGTTCTTTATAAATAGGTTTCAAAAAAGAAGGCCGTTTTCGGGGAGAACCAAAAGGAACTTCTGCTTCCATTCCCCAAATTGTTAAAAAACAAAAATCTTCTTTTTTTCCTTTTTTTTTTTTCATTGGATCTCTATGATGAGATCGTATTTTAGATCTTCGCCAAGGTTTAAGAAAGAAAGGAAATAGAATCTTTATCTGAATACCGTCTGTTAACCAATTTTTTGGAAATTCTGTTTCCGATAATTGAACACCATTATAGGTGCATTTAACATGTGTTTCTCTATTCCATTCCTTCAAATCCTCATACCACTCGGACGATTGGAATAATAAAATACGGACAATATTTTTAGCTATTATCAATGAAGGCAATACAATGTATTTTCTAAGAAAAGAATGGGTTACTAACATTGAACTTCTTATTACTTGAGCAAATATAACGTTATCCCAAGTTTCTGAAATTGCTATCCGTTCATTTTCCTCTTTTTTTTTCTCCTCGTTTTTTTTTTTCTTTTCTTTTGTCTCTTCCTCCTCAAAATTGGAAATTTTCAATTCCGGTTCTCTCTCGACCGAATTCCTAAAAATGAGATTCATCATTTCAGAGATATCAAAAGAAGAAAAAAAAAATGTTTTGTCTATTCGATCCAAAAAAAGGGGGGAATGCGCATTTGCTTGAAACATTTGCCAAATAACTGTTTTACGTCTTTGAGTACGCATGGATCCTTTTATTATATCCCTACGAAAATCCGATTGTTGCGAGTAGCGTATCAAAGCCACCTCTTCTGTTTGATCACTATCAATATTATTATCCTTATTAGTAATAGAATTGGTATTATTCTCATTTTCAGTATAAATTATCACACGTTTGGTTTTTCTTGAACGAATTTCATTATCTTCCGTCGATTTTTCCTCATTTTCTTCCTCCTGTTCTTCCAAAACATTGGTCAATTTATATGACCATCGAGGAACCTTTTTACTGATTTCTTCTATTCCAATAGATTCATTTCTAGTTGTTTGATCATTTGGATCAATTGTAATTATATCGAATACAAATTTCAAAGATTTTGCTTGACTTTCTGAATTAATTTTTCTTTGTTCTGCCAATAAAGAACAGTTTTTCAAACAAAAATTGGGTGTGAATTCAAAAGAAAGTGAAGTTAAGGAATTACCAATATAATTCAAAAATGATTTACCACCACCAAGTGAATTCTTTTGATGTTCAAATTCTCGGAAATTATTAGGAAGTAGCTCATGGATCTTATTTATCCAAAGACTTTTTATGGAATCTTCCATATAAGGGATAAAATCATTCATGATTGTACGTAAATCAAAATTTTTTATTGCTCCACGGCACGGTCCGCTCAATAAAGGATCATATGTTTTGGTCAAGCATTCTTGTTCATTCTCATGATTGCAAAATCTAGTCCTTTTTTCTAGCATATCTAGAGAAAGAAATCCCTTTTCTTTTTTTTCTTTTTCTAGAGCTTTTATTCGACTTATTAATTCATTGCTCAAGTTGTATTTTTTTTGTTCATTGGTATAAACCCAATAATTATACAGGTCTCCATGGGATAATTTTTTTGTCGTGTACAAAGACCGTTCTATCATTTCCGAAAAAGTCGATAAACTAGGTGGATATGTAAAAGATATTTTTTGTTTCCCATTACTTGGACATGTATAAAAAAAATATTGTGACATTTCATTTCGTACAGCATTTTCAAACCGATCATTTTTTATATATCGCAATGGACAATTCCATCGTTTATAATCGAAAAGAAAAGTCACAAGAGGTTTTTCAAACCAGAAATAAGTCTTTTCATTTTTCTCTTCTTTAAGTCTTCCCAATTCCCAATTATCTTGATAGGTATCAAGATAAGAATCTTCGTAAACTGGGCTATCTTTATAGTATGTCTCTTTAAAGTGAAAGTGGAATTCCCCCTTTGTTTTTTCCTTTCCATTCACTCGGATCTCTTCCGTTTCATCTATTTTTTCCGGATCTTCCTGTTCTTCCGAACAAAGGGAAGGGTCTTCTTCGGCGGATCCCTCTTGTTCCTGTTTAGTCTCCTTCGTTTCGGAAGTTGTTTCTACATCGCTTTCTTCCTCACTTTCTCCCCTTTCTTCCATTTCTGAGGTTTCTTTCAGTTTCTTAGTGACAATAGGCGACGGCATTCTGCCTAAATAGTAGACACAGGTGATAAATAAGAGAATACTAAAGATTCGAGCCATAGAATTTCTCAATTCTGAAACAAGGTACTTATTAGATCGAATAGAATGATTTTGCCGTATCCAGAATAATACCAATCCAACCCATTTCATGAATAAAATGTGACCAATTAACCAACCAACAAAACTACTTGTTACAAATAACATCTTGTTGTTGCATCGAAACATATAAATGTTGACTAATCTGGCTAACGTTGAACTTGGTAAAATGAAATGGTTGAATAATTGAAAAATTAGATTATTCAGGAATACACATTGAATGCTGAGATTACGCATTGAATTTCTGGTAGTAGATCCATAATAAAAAAAGTTTTTGTGATTGTTCCAGAAGAAATGAAACAAAAGATACGGTAGAACTAGGACAGTTATTGTATGAGGTCTACCCAATGCTAGATGCAGAGGCGCATAATAGATCGATATGAACATCATGAGCTGTCCCGTAATAAAACCAGTTGTTGCTGATACCTCCTTCTCGG